AAATAATAAAATAATAAATAAAATATATTAATAATAAATATAATGATTAATAAAATAATCATTAATAATAAAGAAAAAAATTTAAAATAAATAAATATCAAAGAAGAAGGAGGATTTAAAATGCGAGATATAAAAACATATCTCTCCACGGCACCTGTGCTAACCACTCTATGGTTTGGGTCTTTAGCGGGTCTATTGATAGAAATTAATCGTTTATTTCCAGATGCCTTGTCATTCCCTTTTTTTTAATTCTAATTGAATTCTTGTCTTGTATTGATATGTGAAGAAATGAAGAAGATTTGAGATATCATTCCACGTAACATGGCTTCAATTTCGATCCCCTTTTCTTTAGGATAGGAAAAAAGTGTATCGAACCTCAGTCAAAATACAGTGAATCTACGATATAACGATATAATTTGGGATAAAAGAAATAGAAATGTGTATTAGGAATTAGGATAGGAAAGGAATAATTTCTAGTTAGAAAAAATTGTATTACTTAATTATTCTTAATTATTACTATATTTAATTATATTTAATATTCTTATATTAATGAACTTCTATTAATAAATATGATTCTCTTTCTTTATTGTTATAGTAATTCATATTAGATTTTAGATTATAGTACTTCGAAGTCATTCGACTTCTAATAATAATAATAATATTTTAAAATTCCATCTCTAGTTAGTAAATATAGATATAGATTTTTTATTTTTATTTTTTTTTTGTTCGGATAAAAAACAAAAATTAGGAGAGTTCAAAAGTGAAGTCGATCCAAAATGAAAAGGAGGTTCATGGCCAAGGGTAAAGATATCAGAATTATAGTGATTTTGGAATGTACCAGTTGTGTTCGAAAGGGTGTCAATAAGGAATCGCCGGGCATTTCTAGATATATTACTCAAAAGAATCGACACAATACACCCAATCGATTAGAATTGAGAAAATTTTGTCGCTATTGTAAAAAATATATGATTCATGGGGAAATAAAGAAATAGATGGAACAGAATGCATGTGTGATTTTTCCAAGGAGCGGGAAGAGTAAGAACTTGACATCTTCACACAGATAATACAAACCAAATCCTATTTTGGTCGGATCTTAAATGAATAAAAAAAGTAGAATTGTATTTTCTAGATTATTTTATTTTTTTTTATTAGAATTATATATATATATATAAGATATAAGTATAAGGAATAAGCAAACAAGGAATAAGCAAACCATGGATAAATACAAACAACCTTTTCGTAAATACAAGCGATCTTTTCGTAGGCGTTTACCCTCAATTGGATCGGGGGATCGAATCGATTATAGAAACATGAGTTTAATTAGTCGATTTATTAGTGAACAAGGAAAAATCTTATCTAGACGGATGAATAGGTTGACCTTGAAACAACAACGATTAATTACTATTGCTATAAAACAAGCTCGTATTTTATCTTCGTTACCTTTTCGTAATAATGAAAAACAATTGGAGAGAGGGGAGTCGATCCCTAGAACTACTGGTCCTAGAACCAAAAATAAATAGACATATTCCTCAAAACTCCAATAGGAACTCAAGCTCAGATTAATGTTTTGCTCGAAAAACCTAGAATCCCGAGTTGATTCTTGTGTTATAAAATGTTATAAAAAAGGAAAAATGGGTAATAATTTTTTTTTATTGAAAGATGCTCGTTTATTTCAAATCTTAATTTATTTTTCTTCTATCTTCCCGGAGAATGGACTCCGGGAAATTCTGTTTCAATCATTCTTGTTTCCTGTATAGTATATTCTTATATTCTATTAAGATTCTTTATTCCTTTATTTGTATTTGATTGATTAATGATTTGATTTGAAATCATATCAAAACAAATCTTATTTGATAGGGCTATTTGCGCAAGTATTTTACGATTCAGAAGCAATTGTTTCTTGTACAGATTGTGTATGAATCTACTATAGCTATAGGATACCCTATCCTCACGAGTTACTGCATTTATCCGAGTGATCCACAAACGACGAAAATCTCTCTTTTTCCTGCTCCTATCTCGATGAGAGGAAACCAAAGCTCTCATTCTTTGTTGAGTACTCGTTCGAGTAAGTCTTGAATGAGCCCCTATAAAGGTTGATGCAAATAAACAAATTTTTTTTCGACGTCTTCGAGCTATATATCCCCGTTTAACTCTGGTCATTAAATCAAATGAAACTTTCTTGAATAACTAATGGATTTCTCTTCTTTCAGTCATCCTTTTCCTCCAGTCGATTAATAACAAAACGGATTCTTCCGATATATAAAATATAAATTCCAATGGCTTTTGCTACTATGACCTTCCCGACCACAATTTTTACTTCCAGGTATCTCGCCTGGAAATAAGAAATTCTACTGCTGCTAAATAGTGGGTTTCCTCGTTTCTATGGCAACTTTTGAAACGGTGAGGTCCTCTCTATACACCGGAGCCTCTTCTTTCATTTCATCGAATTTTATTGTGAACTTGTATAGTTCACACTCTTTGGCTCTACCCCATCCTTTTTCAATTAGAATTATTTTTTTTTTTTTTTTTTTTATTTATTCTAATTATAATTAGAAAGTAATAGTCCTTTTCACAAAAAAGCTATCCATACAGTGACGGCATTTAATTCTGTCAAAGTGAAAGTTGGCTAGGTAGCTGACCCTGTTAGTCCGTTTTTTTTTTTCAAGAATAAGGATAGGAGCATAACTCTTTTGCTTCTTATAAGACTATTTCCTCCGCTTAATGGATAACTATTTGCTACCAATGGAGAATTGCTTCTCATCTAAAACGGAGTGATTGGATTTGCACCAATAGAAACCATAAATTACATTACATAACATAATAGGTAAATGATAGATCCTCATTTTTAGATAGTCATTTAGATAGTAAATTAAATGGCGGTCTTTCACTCTATCTATCCTATTCATTGGTAGTGTTCATTGATGCTGGAAATATTTTTTTCATTTCTTCAAACTCATGATCTGAACTGAACGAGTCGCACATACACCCTAGTACATGTTCCTCGACGCTGAGGACATCCTCGAAGAGCGGGGGATTTCGTGACATTTCTTATTGGCTGTCTTGCGTTTCTAATAAGTTGTTTAATGGTTGGCATGTCGTGTCTATATAATCTCATTCTAGATAGAATAGAGTGGGTTGGCTTAGATCGATCTTAACCTGATGGTTGATGATTATGAAAGATTTCTATTCACTATCAAAATCACGGAAAATTATAATTTTGAAATGGAATTCTATATTTATATAAAATCCCCAGTATTCTCATTTTCGACCGCTACAAGATCAACGATGCCATGAGCTTGGGCTTCTGTTGCTGACATAAAAACATCCCTTTCCATGTCTTCGGATATAACCCATAAAGGGTTGCCCGTTCTTTGTACATAAGCTTTTGTGAGGGTTTCGCGAAGCTTCAACAGTTCCTCTGCTTCTAGGATAAATTCCCCTGCTTGTGCCTCATAAAAAGAACTAGCAGGTTGGTGAATCATAACCCTGATGATATTGATATAACATCATGAACGGTTCTTCTATGCGTATCTCGCACGATTTGATTAAAGTAAGGGGGAATCAAAATAACAAGAAGAAATTAAACAACCGTACGGGCATCTTTTGTACATTGCATACGGCTCTGCAATGGAATTTATTTTTTCTTCCTTTCCTTTTTCAATAGAATTTCTTCTATCAAAAAGAAGAAATATAACTCATACGATCCAAATGCTTAGATGATCCATTTACCACCCTTCCTTTCATAGTAGTAAAAAAAAATACTATGATGGTTCTGTTGCTTTATTTTACTTTATTTTATATATATAATTTATCTATTTATCTTGTCTGTGGTTTAGCAATCCCAAAGTTTCTTTTTGATACGATCCAAGAAGGATAAAATAAAATTTTCCATTCTTTTTTTTACTCTTTCTCTGATAACATAAAGATAAGAAAGAGACTTCTGGTGTGGAAGAAAAATGGTTTGTGACGCTGAAATTAACTCTTGACACATAGGATCAAGATCAAATTGGTAATAACCCTTCCTTTTCATACTATTATCTCAATACAAAATATCATGTTAGGAAAAAACAATAATGGTTTGCTCATATCGAACTCGAAGTGCCATGCTATTATTACTTATTCTTTTTTTTTTTTTTTTTTTTATTTGATTCATATTCGATAGGGCGAAGGCATAGTCTTCTCTTTTTTTCTAAAAAAAACTCATTGGCGCCAAGCGTGAGGGAATGCTAGACGTTTGGTAATCTCTCCTCCGACCAAAATGAAAGATCCCATTGAAGCTGCTAATCCCATGCATATTGTATGTACATCGGGTAACACAAGTTGCATAGTGTCATAAATACCTATTCCTGGTATTACCCATCCGCCTGGAGAGTTTATAAACAAATAAAGATCCCTAGTAGCATCTTCTATGCTGAGATATACCATGAGACCAACAAGTTGATTCGAGATCTCGCTATCAACCTCTTGGCCTAAAAAAAGTAGTCTTTCTCGATGAAGTCGGTTGATTAGGGCAAAATTGTATCCCTGTGGAACCGTACGTGCACCTTTAGATGCATACGGTTCAAAAGATAAAAAAATCAATGTGTCGATTCCAGTCCTATTTCTTTTTTTTTTTTTACTTTTTATACATTATAGAATATAGGGAACGGGAAGGAGGCCAAAACTCATGTTAAAAAAAAAAAAAAAAAGAATTTTCGTAACTTATTGAACTAACTTCTCATTGATGTATTGTTTCATCGAAATTCAAATCACGATGTAATTTTCTTGTTCCTGAATGGGTCCTTTCAATTATTTTAGGTTCTTGTTCTACTCCGGGGGAGGATTTGCCCGAATTATATTTGCGCATATAGGGCAAATGATTTCAGTACTGCTTATTTTTTTTTTCAATTCGTTTCATGCCTTTCCCCAAATGATTCCATGTATTCATCATAGTACTTGGTAGACAGTTTGAGATTCTACCTTTTGAGATTATCTCTATAGTAAGGCTAAGAATAGCCTAT